ATGGTGTTCTTCGACTGATCGTTACTCTCGATGGTGAAGATGTTATTGATTGTGAACCCATATTAGGCTATTTACACAGGGGAATGGAAAAAATCGCAGAAAACCGAACTATTATACAATACTTACCTTATGTAACACGTTGGGATTATTTAGCTACTATGTTTACGGAAGCAATAACGGTAAATGCACCAGAGTTCCTGGAGAATATTCAAATACCCCAAAGAGCCAGCTATATTAGGGTAATTATGTTAGAATTGAGCCGTATAGCTTCTCACTTGTTATGGCTTGGACCTTTTATGGCGGATCTCGGCGCACAGACTCCTTTTTTTTATATTTTTAGAGAGAGAGAATTAATATATGATCTATTTGAAGCTGCTACAGGTATGCGAATGATGCATAATTACTTTCGGATCGGAGGAGTAGCCGCCGATCTACCTTATGGATGGATCGATAAATGTTTAGATTTTTGTGATTATTTTTTACAAGGAGTTGTTGAATATCAACAACTTATTACACAGAATCCCATTTTTTTAGAACGAGTTGAAGGAGTCGGTTTTATTAGTGGAGAAGAAGCTGTAAATTGGGGCTTATCAGGACCGATGTTACGAGCTTCTGGAATACAATGGGATCTTCGTAAAGTGGATCCTTATGAGTCTTACAATCAATTCGATTGGAAAGTCCAATGGCAAAAAGAGGGGGATTCATTAGCTCGCTATTTAGTACGAATAGGTGAAATGAGGGAATCCGTCAAAATTATTCAACAAGCAGTAGAGAAAATTCCTGGAGGACCTTATGAGAATTTAGAAGTTCGACGCTTTAAGAAAGCAAAGAATTCCGAATGGAATGATTTTGAATATCGATTTCTTGGTAAAAAACCTTCGCCTAATTTTGAATTGTCAAAGCAAGAGCTTTATGTAAGAGTAGAAGCTCCAAAAGGTGAATTAGGAATTTATCTAGTAGGAGATGATAGTCTTTTCCCTTGGAGATGGAAAATCCGTCCACCCGGTTTTATTAATTTGCAAATTCTTCCTCAGCTAGTTAAAAAAATGAAATTGGCTGATATCATGACGATATTAGGTAGTATAGATATCATTATGGGGGAAGTTGATCGTTGAAATGATAATGGATAGGGTAAAGGTAGAAGCTATCAATTCTTTTTCGAAATTGGAATTATTAAAAGAAGTCTATGGACTGATATGGATTCTACCCATTTTGACGCTGTTACTGGGAATCACTATAGAAGTACTTGTAATTGTGTGGTTAGAAAGAGAAATATCCGCATCGATACAACAACGTATTGGTCCTGAATATGCGGGCCCCCTGGGACTGCTTCAAGCTATAGCAGATGGAACTAAGCTACTTTTTAAAGAGGATATCTTGCCATCCCGAGGAGATATTCCTTTATTTAGCATTGGCCCTTCTATAGCAGTCATATCAATTTTATTAAGTTTTTTAGTTATTCCTTTGGGATATCGTTTTGTTTTAGTGGATCTTAGTATTGGTGTTTTTTTATGGATTGCCATTTCAAGTATTGTTCCTATTGGTCTTCTTATGGCAGGATATAGCTCAAATAATAAATATTCTTTTTCAGGCGGTCTACGAGCTGCTGCTCAATCTATTAGTTATGAAATACCATTAACTTTTTGTGTGCTAGCAATATCTCTACGTGTGATTCGTTAAAATAGGATCTTTTTCCTCTAAAATCCATTGAATATTTATCTTTCTTTTCTTATTCTATATTCGGGTTAGTAAGTTAAACTAGATAGCTATATGAGTGAAACAAAACAGCTTATTAATTTGTAGTAAAAAAAATCTCATTTCCTACGTACAAGAAAAAGTTGAAGTAAACATAAGCAGTGTAAACTCTTTACCCCAAGGTTGAGATTTTTTGATTAGTCATCATATCTTGAAGCGGGCAAGAATAAAGGATTCGCGATATGGAATTCCATTACTAGAATATTCTTAATTATTACTATAAATTAGAATCATAAGGGAATCCATCAAAAGTTAGTGAGGGATTAGGAACACTAAAGTACATAAAGGATTAGTACCGAGGAAATCTAAAGCATTATAGATTTTTCCTCACAAAAGGAATCATAATAAGGACTTTAAATTGGTAGAAATGATCAAGCAGTACTTTCTTTGGATTCCGATCTAGAGTATGTTCCCCATTCACTTGTTAAGTAAATGGCTATCAAGAACGAATTAACCCTTTATTCTTTTTTCTTTTTAAATATCCCCGGGAAAGAAGGATAGGACAAAAGATATGGAATGCAATACAAAAAAAGATCCTTATTTATTCTTTCTTTCGTCTATTCATATTCATACAGAATTACTAATACCCAACTCTTTTCATTTATTAATTGTTATAACGAGTGTTTTATTCCAAGATTAAGTTATTACTGAACAAAGAAAAAGTATCATTATATTATAAAGGATGAGATCAATTCAGAAGCATTTTTGCTTATTTTAGCAGACGGAATTCCTTTGGTCTAATTTAGGACTTTCCAATCAATTTTATCTTACCTAATCTTCTACGCTCAGGAAGATAATATCGAAATGAACCAGTACTTTCTTTTTTTCTGATCATAAAGGAGCCGTATGAAACTAAGGTTTCATGTACGGTTTTGGAATAGCGATGGGAACTGTGATGTTATCGTCGACTATGATTATCCAACAGTTCAAGTACAGTTGATATAGTTGAAGCACAGTCAAAATATGGTTTTTTTGGATGGAATCTTTGGCGTCAGCCTATAGGTTTTCTGATTTTTCTAATTTCTTCTTTGGCAGAATGTGAAAGGTTACCCTTTGATTTACCAGAAGCGGAGGAAGAATTAGTAGCAGGTTATCAAACCGAATATTCCGGTATAAAATATGGTTTATTTTATCTTGTTTCTTACCTAAATTTATTAGTTTCCTCTTTATTTGTAACAGTTCTCTACTTAGGCGGGTGGAATTTATCTATTCCCTATATATCTTTTTTTGGATTTTTCCAAATAAATAAAATGGTTGGAATTTTAGAAATGACAATGAGTATACTTATTACATTAACAAAAGCTTTTTTATTTATCTTCATTTCTATCACAGTAAGATGGACTTTACCCAGGATGAGAATGGATCAGTTATTAAATCTTGGATGGAAATTTCTTTTACCTATTTCCCTAGGCAATCTCTTATTAACAACTTCTTCCCAACTTGTTTCACTATAAAATAAGATAATACAATAACAGTAACAGTAAGAATATTTTCAACACAAAAGTTCTCTCAAACAAGAGAAAGAAACATACCTTTTTCATAGATATTTAGAATATGTTCCCTATGGTAACTGGGTTCATGAGTTATGGTCAACAAACAATACGCGCTGCAAGGTACATTGGTCAAAGTTTCATAATTACCTTATCCCACACAAATCGTTTACCTATAACGATTCACTACCCTTATGAAAAATCAATTACATCGGAGCGTTTCCGAGGTCGAATCCACTTTGAATTCGATAAATGTATTGCTTGTGAAGTATGTGTTCGCGTATGCCCTATAGATCTACCCCTTGTGGATTGGAGATTTGAAAAGAATATTAAAAGAAAACAATTGCTTAATTATAGTATTGATTTCGGAGTTTGTATATTTTGTGGTAATTGTGTTGAGTACTGTCCGACAAACTGTTTATCAATGACTGAAGAATATGAACTTTCTACTTATGATCGTCATGAATTGAATTACAATCAAATTGCTTTGAGTCGGTTACCAATTTCCATAATGGGAGATTACACAATTCAAACAATTAGGAATTCGACTCAAAGTAAAATAGATGAAAAAAAATCTTGGAATTCAAGAACTATTACTGATTACTAGAATTTTTTCTTTTTTGTTAGAAAAATCCAAGAGTTCTTTACTAACTAGAAAGAAAAACGAATACCTACTGCATGTGATTTCTAACTATAGAACTTATATACAATATACAAAAAAATATCCTAATCCCTTTTTTCTTCCTTGAATATTTTAGTTTTTGTCAGTTCATGAAAAATTTTATACTATTAATTTTTTCTTATCCATAATGGATTTACCTGCACCAATACATGAAATTCTTGCGCTATTTTTGGGATTTGTTCTTCTACTAGGAGGTCTAGGGGTGGTATTACTTACCAACCCAATTTATTCTGCCTTTTCGCTGGGATTAGTTCTTGTTTGTATATCCTTATTCTATTTTTTATTGAATTCCTACTTTCTAGCTGTGGCACAACTTCTTATTTATGTGGGAGCAATAAATGTCTTGATCATATTTGCCGTAATGTTCCTAAATGGCTCAGAATGGTCTAAAGATAAAAATTTTTGGACTATTGGAGATGGATTCACTTCACTCGTTTGTATAACTATTCTTTTTTCACTAATGACTACTATCCCAGATACGTCATGGTATGGAATTCTTTGGACTACAGGATCAAACCAAATAGTAGAACAGGGTCTCATAAGTAACGTTCAACAAATTGGGATTCATTTAGCAACCGATTTTTATCTTCCGTTTGAACTCATTTCCATAATTCTTCTAGTTTCTTTAATAGGTGCAATTACTATGGCTCGTCAATAATAAATACTTAGAATGAGTCAAAATTCTTAGAATTCCAAATCTAAAATAAATGACTAAAGAATCACAATTTTGATTTAGTAAAACCCATCTACTGCCAACAAATACCTTCTTTTCTCTTTTGTTGTGTAATTGTTCTATTCTAATTAATTTAATCGGTTCAATTCTTGTCCTCATATTGAAATGAATCGAGATTGATAAGGAGTTAGTTAATGATGTTTGAGCATGTACTTCTTTTGAGTGTCTATTTATTTTCGATTGGTATCTATGGATTGATCACAAGCCGAAACATGGTTAGAGCTCTAATATGTCTTGAACTTATACTGAATTCAATTAATCTAAATCTCGTAACATTTTCTGATCTATTTGATAGTCGCCAATTAAAAGGAGACATTTTCGCAATTTTTGTTATAGCCCTTGCGGCTGCTGAAGCAGCTATTGGACTATCTATTCTTTCTTCCATCCATCGTAACAGGAAGTCAACTCGTATCAATCAATCCAATTTTTTAAATAATTAGACATGTTTTTTAAATAATTAGACATGGAATCCTCTAAACAAAGGGTCAAATAATAATATGGAATATTCAGATGAATAGAAATCAAATACTATTTGATTATTATTATTTAAGAATATCCTTTTTTTGAGTAGGTTATTGCATAGTATTCTTTTTTACTTATTTAATTTTTGCAATTCATTGATATTGCAATTTGAATATTGCAATAATTTATATTGAAAAGACCATAGCCCTTTTTTTGGCTAATTCGAATTCGTATGTATAATTCGTATAATTAAGACTGTTAAAGCCCAAAATTCAAGTCTCTTGGCTCTTTTCACGCTTTCTAACAAACGGATTAATAAATATATTGCATTACATTATTTGTTAAAGTTTGGATAAACTATTGCTTCGTCTGGTGTCTACAATACATATGATTCATATAGTACTAATTTCATTCTTACCAGATCGAAAATTTTTATGTTGAAAAAGAAAATTTATAGATCCAATGTCACATTCCGTAAAAATTTATGATACATGTATAGGATGCACTCAATGTGTACGAGCTTGTCCAACGGATGTATTAGAAATGATACCCTGGGATGGGTGTAAAGCTAAGCAAATTGCTTCCGCGCCGAGAACCGAAGATTGTGTGGGTTGTAAGAGATGTGAATCTGCCTGCCCAACAGATTTTTTAAGTGTCCGCGTTTATTTAGGGCCTGAAACAACCCGCAGCATGGCTCTATCTTATTGATACGTTACAAAAAACTCCACTTGAATCGTCTGATTCCTCTTTACCGAAGAAACCTGTGCTCGAAATAATCGAGCACGGGCTTTTCTGGTCAAAACGTATCTTGTCTTTATCACTTTATCATGAGTTATTTTCCTTGGTTAACAATACTTGTTGTTTTGCCAATATTTGCAGGTTCATTAATTTTCTTTTTACCTCATAGGGGAAACAAAATCGTTAGGTGGTATACTATATCTATTTGTTTATTAGAATTCCTTCTAATGACTTATGCATTCTGTTATCATTTCCAATTGGAGGATCCCTTAACCCAATTAATAGAGGATTCTAAATGGATAGATGTCTTCGATTTTCACTGGAAATTGGGAATCGATGGACTTTCATTAGGATCTATTTTATTGACAGGATTTATGACTACTTTAGCTACTTTAGCAGCTTGGCCAGTTACCCGGAATTCCAGATTATTCTATTTCCTGATGCTAGCAATGTATAGTGGTCAAATAGGATTATTTTCTTCGCGAGACCTTTTACTTTTTTTTATCTTGTGGGAGTTAGAATTAATTCCTGTTTACTTACTTTTAGCCATGTGGGGGGGGAAGAGGCGTTTGTATTCAGCTACAAAGTTTATTTTGTATACTGCAGGCGGTTCCATTTTCTTCTTGGTCGGAGTTCTAGGTATGGGTTTATATGGTTCCAACGAACCAAGATTAGATATGGAAAGGTTAATTAATCAATCATACCCTGTAACATTGGAAATACTATTATATTTTGGCTTTCTTATTGCTTATGCTGTCAAATTGCCGATTATACCCCTACATACGTGGTTACCAGATACCCATGGGGAAGCACATTACAGTACATGTATGCTTTTAGCGGGAATCCTATTAAAGATGGGAGCATACGGATTGATTCGGATCAATATGGAATTGTTACCTCATGCTCATTATCTATTTTCCCCTTGGTTAGTAATAATAGGAGCGATGCAAATAATCTATGCAGCTTCAACTTCTCTTGGTCAACGAAATTTAAAAAGCAGAATAGCCTACTCCTCCGTATCTCACATGGGTTTCATAATTATAGGAATTGGTTCCATAACCAACATTGGGCTCAATGGAGCTATTTTACAAATATTATCCCATGGATTTATTGGTGCTACACTTTTTTTCTTAGCGGGAACGGCTTGTGATAGAATGCGCCTTGTTTATCTCGAAGAACTGGGGGGAATATCTATCCCAATGCCGAAAATTTTTACCATGTTTAGTAGCTTTTCAATGGCTTCTCTTGCTTTACCAGGAATGAGCGGTTTTGTTGCAGAATTAGTAGTATTTTTTGGACTAATTACTAGTCCCAAATTTCTCTTAATGCCAAAAATGCTAATTACTTTTCTAATGGCAATTGGAATGATATTAACTCCTATTTTTTTATTATCTATGTTACGACAAATGTTCTATGGATACAAGCTATTTCATGTTCCAAACGCAAATTTTGTGGATTCTGGACCACGGGAACTCTTTCTTTTAATCTGTATCTTCTTACCAGTAATAGGAATTGGTATTTATCCAGATTTTGTTCTCTCGCTATCCGTTGACAGGGTAGAGGCTCTCTTATCCAATTATTATTTGAAATAGGATAATTTTTTTCTTTTACTAGTCCGCTCTGTATTCCATAGTGGAAAAACGAAAAAATTCAGAAAAAGTCAAAAAGTCTAATTAGATCTATCTCGAATTTTTGAGAACCCTTTGAGAAGGTGTTCAAGGGGTTCTCAAATCAAACAAAAAAGGGAAAAACTTCCATTTCATAAAGGTTTTATGTTATAAAATCATTTAGATGGTAATGTAAATGAACCATAACTATGTAAACCTATTCCTAATAGATTGATACCAAAATAGCAGATCCAAATTATAAGAAATCCTATGGAAGCTACAAATGCTGAATTCGTATCCTTCCAATTTGGATTTGTTCTACTATGTAAATAAATTGCGAATATGGTCCAAGTAATAAAAGCCCAAGTTTCCTTAGGATCCCAATTCCAATAGGATCCCCACGCCTCATTAGCCCATACTGCTCCACAAAGAATACCTATGGTTAAAAGGGTAAACCCCATACTAATGACACGATAACTCCAAGAATCCAAATGCCCAGTTAATTGATATTTGTAATAATTGGGAAATGAAGGAAAAGGGGTGCTTTTTAAAGCACTTTTTTTCGCATAGAAATATTCAATCTCCCTAAAGAAAAATGTTTTAAGTAAAACATTTTTTTTCTTTTTAGAAAAGAAATCCAAATTCTTTCGAAATCTAATGATTAGAAGAGCGGCGGATAATAAGGATCCGCACAAAAGAGTGGCATAGCTTAGTAACATCATACTGACATGCATCATTAACCACTGAGATTGTAGAGCAGGCACTAGTATTGTGGATTGATGCATTTCAGTTAAAAGACCCGACGTGGCAAAGCCTTGCGTTAAAATAGTACTGGGCATAGTTAATGTGCTTAAATCATTTTTCGAGTTCTGTATCTTAGGAATCATATGAAGAATATACAGAGCCCATGAAAGGAATATCAATGACTCATATAAATTACTTAATGGAAAATGTCCCGAAGAAGCCCAACGAGAAATTAAAAATCCTGTTATAGCGAAAAAAGTAGCTATCATTCCTTTTTCTGACGAATCGCGTAATCCCCCAAGTTCGCGAACTAATAAGGTTCTCAAATGAATCATAATTACAATTGAAATTGTTGAGAAAGAGATATGAGTTAGTATATGTTCTAAAGTTGCAAATAGCATAAGGAGAAGGTCCCATTACAAAATTGGAAATTTCGAATTGAATCCGTTTTATAATCTATTGTATTCTTTTTCGAGACTGCCGCCACTCGGACTCGAACCGAGATGCTTGAGCACTGCTTCCTAAGAGCAGCGTGTCTACCAATTTCACCATGGCGGCTAACTTGAAATAATAGGTAACTTAAAAGAATATTAGCTATTTTCTCGCGAATCGTCGAGATTGGGAGAGTCCATAGAATTTAGGAGCATTAGACTCTTCATTAAAATAGACTTCGTTTGGTAGTATCGTTACGAGTTTTTTGAACAAAAAAACTCTTGTTTTGCCCAATAAAAATAAAGTTTGAAAGAGTTGGAACTGCTTTTTCTCAGTTGCAATATAGAACTCATTTTTTTCTAATAAGTTTCTCATTTAAATTTAGAAAATCTTTCAATGGCATGGACAAAATCCAAAAACCCTTTTCTATCTATCCATTAGAATTCCATCATTAAATACAAAGAATTTTGAATTTTAGAAAAATTTCTAGAACGAAAGCCTTTATACTCTTATTAATATCTTATATTCTTATTAATATCTTATATTCTTATTAATATCATTTATCAAGCCTAAACCCATTTATTTGTGAGTTTTGGATAAGATAGGTAGAAGTTGTAAGTCTTATTGAAGGAATACTGAGCTTTTCATAATGGAACCCTTATAATAACTAAAATATGAGGGTTTGTTGCCGAAAAAAACCTTTTGGTTTTGGATGCTTGTTGCCGCTGGAAAATGATCTTGATTTTGCTAAAGAATAGGATTGTACTATGGAAAAATAAGTCTTTTTCTTCCAAAGATTTTTACGAATACGCTTTTTTGACATCGAAGTACGTTTTTTTGGAACTGCCATTCAAAAAGGGGATTACTTTTTTCTAGTTCTATGTGAAAGACATGTATTGCCACAAATCAATCCTTAAATCAATCTTTCTTTCTTCTTTTTTATACTTAGATACTGAAAGATATTGAAATTCTGAATTCTTTTTTACTTTATTTTTTCTAATGCGGATAAGACAAGAGTTTTTTAACATTATATATATTTCTATTTTAGGCTTTTTTAATAATATAGAAATAGAACAAGGGTTTTCTATTTAAATCAATTTATATATCAAGTAAACTCTATATATAGATATATGATATGGGGGCCTATCCCCCATATAAGACGGGGGATAGCAAAGTCTCTTAAACAACACATTCGAAAACTTAGATAATTAGAAGCTTAGATAATTAGAGTCATTAGGATTTCTGTTCTATATGAAGTAAGGAATATTTTGGAATTTTCTATAAACATAGGTTTTCATTGGAATTCAATTAATTAATCAGTTACGAAACAAGAGAGCTGCTTCATTTTAATAGAAAGAAATACAAAAAAGAATAGTAAACTAAAATCATTCCATCTTTTTTTGTATTTTAATAAATATCCTTCTTTAGGTAATAACTAGGTAATGAAGTTATTTGATTAACTTTTTTAATTTAACCAACTAATCTTAATTTTTGATTATTTCAATGAGAAAATTTTGGAAAAATTAAGAATTCCTTTATTTTTTCTTATTCTTTTTTTCTGAAGAAATAGATAAGAATTGGTTTGGTGAATCGGAAACTCTTTTTTTCTATTTTATAGAAAAATTGAAGTATAAATTTAAAGTAAAAATTGCAATTTCTTTTCTTATGGAACATACATATCAATATGCATGGGTAATCCCTCTTCTCCCACTTCCTCTTATTATGGCGATGGGGGTTGGACTTTTTCTTATTCCGACAGCAACAAAAAATCTTCGTCGGATATGGGTTTTTCCTAGTGTTTTACTTTTAAGTATAGCGATGGTATTCTCAGTTCACTTGTCTATTCAACAAATAAATGGAAGTTCTATCTATCAATATCTATGGTCTTGGACCATCAATAATGATTTTTCCTTAGAATTTGGATACTTAATTGATCCGCTTACTTCTATTATGTTAATACTAATTACTACTGTAGGAATTCTGGTTCTTATTTATAGTGACGATTATATGTCTCACGATGAGGGATATTTGAGATTTTTTGTTTATATAAGTTTTTTTAATACTTCCATGTTGGGGTTGGTTACTAGTTCCAATTTGATACAAATTTATTTTTTTTGGGAGCTTGTAGGAATGTGTTCCTATTTATTGATAGGCTTTTGGTTTACACGTCCAATTGCAGCGAGTGCTTGTCAAAAAGCTTTTGTAACTAATCGTGTGGGGGACTTTGGTCTGTTATTAGGAATTTTAGGCTTTTTTTGGATAACAGGTAGTTTAGAGTTTCGGGATTTGTTCAAAATAGCTAATAACTGGATTCCTAATAATGGGATTAACTCCTTACTTACAACTTTGTGTGCTTTTTTATTATTCCTTGGTGCAGTTGCGAAATCCGCACAATTCCCTCTTCACGTATGGTTACCCGATGCTATGGAAGGACCCACTCCCATTTCGGCTCTTATACACGCAGCAACTATGGTTGCTGCGGGGATTTTTCTTATAGCTCGACTTCTTCCTCTCTTCATATCCCTACCTTTGATAATGAATTTCATTTCTTTAGTAGGTACAATAACACTCTTCTTAGGAGCGACTTTAGCTCTTGCTCAGAGAGATATTAAAAGAAGCTTAGCCTATTCTACAATGTCTCAATTGGGTTATATGATGTTAGCTTTAGGTATAGGTTCTTATCAAGCTGCTTTATTCCATTTGATTACTCATGCTTATTCCAAAGCTTTATTGTTCCTGGGATCCGGATCTGTTATTCATTCAATGGAACCTCTTGTTGGATATTCACCAGATAAAAGTCAGAATATGGTTCTTATGGGTGGTTTAAGAAAATACATTCCAATTACAAGAACTTGCTTTTTATGGGCTACCCTTTCTCTTTGTGGTATTCCACCTTTTGCTTGTTTCTGGTCCAAAGATGAAATCCTTAGTAATAGTTGGTTATATTCACCCTTTTTTGGAATAATAGCCTCTTTTACTGCAGGATTAACTGCGTTTTATATGTTTCGGGTATATTTACTTACTTTTGATGGGTATTTGCGTGTTCATTTTCAAAATTACAGTAGCACTAAAGAGGGTTCGTTGTATTTAATATCCTTATGGGGAAAAAGGATACCCCAAGCAGTGAATAGGGATTTCGTTTTATCAACAACCAAGAATGAAATTTCTTTTTTTTCACAAAATATATCCAAAATTAATAGGAATACAATAAATAAGATAGCATCCTTTAGTACCCCTTTGGGGGCTAAAAACACTTTTGTCTATCCTCATGAAACGGGAAATACTATGTTATTTACTCTTCTTATATTACTGCTTTTTACTTTGTTCATTGGATCCATAGGAATCCATTTTGATAATGGAGTAGCAGAGTTAAGCATATTATCAAAGTGGCTAACCCCCTCAATAAATTTTTTTGGAGAAAGTTCTAATTCTTCCATAAATTCATATGAATTTATCACTAATGCAATTTCTTCTGTAAGTCTAGCTATTTTTGGTCTATTCATAGCATATATCCTCTATGGATCCGCTTATTCTTTTTTTCTGAATTTAGATTTTAAAAATTTCCTTTTATTCTTACAAGGAAATCCGAAAAGATATTTTTTCGATCAAGTAAAAAAAAAGATATATAGTTGGTCATATAATCGTGGTTATATAGATATTTTCTATACTAATGTCTTTACCTTGGGTATAAGAGGATTAACCGAACTAACGCGGTTTTTCGACAAGGGTATCATTGATGGAATTACCAACGGAATAGGTCTTGCTAGTTTTTGCATAGGGGAAGAGATTAAATATGTAGGGGGGGGTCGAATATCGTCTTATTTATTCTTTTTTTTATGTTATGTATCCGTGTTCAT